GCTTACTCTAGATTAAAAGTAATCTAAAGTAGGTGAGAACACTCTTGGGGCCGTATACGGAATTGGGAAAGCTTTTGGGGTGTCAGCAAAGTAACAGGGCTAGAGAAGAATGAAAACTCCATTTAATGCATTATTAGAGGCCTCGCTCCTACGTGACGTGGCTGAGCCATTTCAACTAAGCTTTCAAGATGCTGCTAGTCCTGTTATGGAAGAGATTCTATTCCTTCATAACCAAATTATGTTTATTTTAATTATTATTATAACAGCTGTATTATGGTTAATTATAAGAGGATTAACAGGCCAAGCTTATCATCGCTATCTTATAGAAGGAGTCACAATAGAGATTGTTTGGACTATAATTCCAGCAATTATATTAGTGTTTATAGCATTCCCTTCTTTGAAACTACTTTATTTGATGGATGAGGTAGTAGAGCCCGGTGTGACAGTAAAAGCCATAGGTCATCAATGGTATTGGTCTTACGAGTATTCAGACTATCAAACTACTTTAGGTGAAGATAGTACCTTAGAATTTGATTCTTACATGATACCTACAAGTGACCTTCAACCCGGCGATCTCCGATTATTAGAGGTTGACAATAGAATGGTTGTTCCTGTTGATACTTATGTAAGAGTTTTAGTTACAGGCGCAGATGTGCTTCACTCATTTGCTGTACCTTCATTAGCTATGAAAATGGACGCTGTGCCTGGACGTCTTAATCAAACCGGATTTTTAGCTAAAAGACCGGGATTATTTTATGGTCAATGTTCCGAGTTATGTGGCGCTAATCACTCTTTTATGCCCATTGTTATAGAAGCCGTTAGCATGGATAAATATATCAGCTGGCTATCTTCATTATGTGATGATCTTTAGAGGATCTTTTAATATCGAATAATGCCTCACTTAGATATAACTGCATATTTAACTCAATATAGCTGGACATTAATAATCTTGTTAGCACTTTATAGTATTATGAGTTTATTTATTTTACCTAAAATTCAAAATAATTTACGTATAAGAAGTATACTACAGGAAGAGGGGGCAGCCCCTAGTAAGGGACTCGGGGTTAATCGAGCATATGCTATACTACAAGATATACTCCGTAGATAGGCCCATTCCTACATATATTCAATATGGCAGCTTCTTTCTTTGATCAATTTAATGTAGTTCGGATAATTGGGGGGATAATTACTAATTCTTCTCTTATGATGCTTATCCTATTTAGTGTAATATTAATAGGAAGTTGTTCATATAAATTAATACCTACAAGATTGCAGGCTATACAAGAAATTCTTTATACCCACTTTTTAGGATTAGTAAAAGATTCTACAGCTAATAAGGGAACTCAATATTTTACTCTTATTATAACCCTATTTACATTTATTGCTGGATTAAATTTATTGGGTCTATTTCCCTATGTATTTACTCCAACTGCCCATATTATTGTTACTTTCGGGCTAAGTTTATCTATTTTAATAGCAGTAACAATATTGGGGATAACACAATTCCGTTGGAACTTTGCTTCAATGATGATGCCTAGTGGGGCCCCCCTATTATTGGCCCCTCTATTAGTTATAATTGAAACAGTTAGCTATCTTTCCCGGGCAATCTCTTTAGGTGTTCGATTAGCTGCTAATTTATCGGCTGGGCACCTTTTATTTGCTATATTAGCAAGTTTTGGGTTTGCAATGATTAGTAATGGAATGTTAGTATTAAGCTTAGCCCCAATATTAGTAATGGTCTTTATAACCATACTAGAAATTGCCGTGGCTCTAATTCAAGCATATGTATTTTGTCTGTTAACTACCATATACATTAATGATACTCTAAATCTACATTAACCCATACTTATAATAATTGTTGGGTAGGAGTATTAGTCTCCGCTCGATTCCCCGCCGGGGAGCCATGAGTAAGGCTTATCACCCTTATCATTTAGTGGATCCTAGTCCATGGCCTTATACAGGGGCAATTGGGGCACTACTGCTTACAGTAGGCTCAGTATTATATTTTCATTATAGTTATACATGGATAATGTATTTAGGGGTAATAGTACTAATATTTACAATGTTTGTTTGGTGGAGAGATGTTATTAGAGAGGCCACTTTTCAAGGACACCATACTCAAATAGTAAAAAGAGGATTAAGATATGGTATGATCCTTTTTATTACTTCTGAAGTTTGCTTCTTTTTTGCGTTCTTTTGGGCTTTCTTTCATAGTAGCTTATCTCCTACTGTAGAATTGGGGGCTGTTTGGCCTCCTGTTGGTATAGAAGTGTTAGACCCATTTTCTGTGCCCCTATTAAATACAGCTATATTACTTAGTTCAGGAGCAACAGTTACATGGGCACATCACGCCATAGTTAGCGGACAAAGATTAGAAGCCATACAATCACTTACTTGTACCGTAATACTTGGGATTCAGTTTACAGCTCTACAAGCTATGGAGTATTACGAAGCACCTTTTGCAATCTCAGACTCCATATATGGTTCAACCTTTTTTGTAGCCACAGGTTTTCATGGTTTTCATGTTATAATTGGAACTATATTTTTGGCTGTATGTTTAGCTAGACTAATAGGTTATCACTATACTCGTCATCATCATTTTGGTTTTGAGGCCGCTAGTTGGTATTGGCATTTTGTAGATGTGGTTTGGTTGTTTTTATATGTATGTATTTACTGGTGGGGCTCTTAGCCCGCCATGGTACATAGTGCTTAGCTAAGCTCAGCTTGTAGGGTCAACTAACGGTAAGTTCTCAGACTCATAATCTGATTATGCAGGTTCAACTCCTGCCCCTACCACTATTAAAAACAAAATAGATACACACATATAAACCAAGTAGGTACAGGAAAGAGGAAAATTATAAAAATCTAGGCAAACATACACGAACTAACTCGATTAAGGGGTATGGAACTATCCCCAATAATATAATAGCTACTATTAGCGGTAATTGCCCATTAAACTCTCGTCTATTAATATCTCTCGAAAATATTAAGTACGGAGAAAGTTGCCCAAAACAAATTCTATTATATAAATATAACGAATAAGCAGCAGCTATGACCATACTAGTTGAGGTGAGAATACCCAATGATGTACTAGTAGAAAAAGCAGCCACTAAAGATAAAAATTCTCCAACAAAATTACAACTAAGAGGAACAGCAATATTAGCCAAAGTAAACACCATAAATATGATAGAAAATAGAGGCATAGTCATAACTACTCCCCTATAATATCTAATTAACCTTGTATGATGTCTCTCATAGAGCAATGTTACTGCTATAAATAAAGCGGGGCTAACCACTCCATGAGCTATCATTAAGAATATAGAGGCTATTAAGCCCTCCATTGTATGAGTAAATAAACCTATTGTTACTATTCCCATATGAGCTACCGAAGAATAGGCGATCAAACGTTTCGCATCTACCTGTCTACAAGTAGTTAAACTCCCATATATTACTGCTATTAATGATAATGTTAGTATGATTGGTGCTAAATACTCTGTTGCTTCGGGGAAAAGAGGCCAAGCGAATCGAATGAATCCATAACCCCCTAATTTTAATAATATTCCAGCTAGAATCACTGAACCAGCTAAAGGAGCCTCAACATGCGCAAGAGGCAACCATATATGAAAAGGTATCATTGGTATCTTAACTGCCAAACTAAGGAAGAAACCTATAAATAACCAAATTTGAATGTTACTATCAATTTGAATGTTAGTTAAAGATAAATAATCAGTTGTACCTGTTATCCTATAAATAACTGCTATGCTAAGTAACATTAATATTGAACCAACTAAAGTATAAAAGAAGAAATAATAGGCAGCTTTTATTTTTTCTGCTCGAGCTCCCCATACTCCTATTATTAAGAACATGGGTATTAATATGCTCTCAAATAACACATAAAATATTAACAGATCTAATGTTGAGAATACCCCAATTAATAATAATTCCATACCTAAAAGGCACATAATAAACTCCTTGAGAAGAAACTTTATACTATTCCAACTTACTAAAATACAAATTGGTGTTAATAAAGTACTTAATATAATAAAAAATATAGAGATCCCGTCAATAGCAAACAATACAAGAGAACCTTCAAACCAACCTATTGTACTTACCCAATTGAATTCTATTATCTGTTGAAATTGAGCCTCTTGATGAAGGTTAACTAATAATAAAATAGAAAGAGCAAATGTAATCAAAGACCACTCTAACGCTTGCTGGCGTAGTTTCATACTATTTTCCCTTGGAATTAATGCTATTATTACTATACTTATTAATATAGAGCCCACTATACAAGCTAATATCATATTAATATATAATTACCAACCACTATCCTGCGGCTAGTTTTCTCCTATCTTAGGAGATTACTTAGGACTTGGAAAAGAACTTTCCTTCATCCTGTTTCTAATTTACGACTAAGTACTTAAGTGCAATAGCTGTCCCAACTAATATCATTAATGCATAATTAAATAATAACCCAGATTGTAAACTGCTTAACTCTTTAGTTCTGTCAACCATGAATCGGGCTATTCCAGTGGGGCCTAAAATCTCTAAAATCCCCCTATCTATAGTACGATAAGAGACAATATGGCCGAACTTCCAAACTGTGCTTCCAATATAATAATTTGCTATTTGATTAAACTCCCAGGCATAAAATAAGAAACCATATATGCTAGGGCGTGTAATATAATAGATAATATATGGACGAAGTATAAACACTAGTAATATCCCTGTTACAGACATAATAACGGGTGCTAAAGAGACTATTGTGGGTACAAGCGGTAAGGGGCGTATACCTGGCGCAAACACCATATTTTGAGCGAAATAACCAACTAAGATACTCCCTATTGCTAATACTAATAAAGGACCCAATAAGTTCCAATCAGCTTCTTGTAAGTGTTGTGCGCTTATACGTGTTAAATTAGGCTTAGCCACAAAACTTAAGTAGATTAATCGGAATGAATAAAAAGCAGTTAAGAAAGCTGTAATTGAAGCTAGCCAATAAATAGATATTAAACAATAACTATTATAGGTTAATTCTAATATTAAATCTTTAGAGTAAAATCCAGATAAATAGGGAAAACCAGCTAAAGACAATGAGCCAATCAACATTAATACATATGTTAAAGGTAGGCCCCGGATTATTCCCCCCATCTTCCTAAGATCTTGTTCATCTAGAAGAGCATGTATTATTGAACCTGCCCCTAAGAATAATAAGGCCTTAAAGAAAGCGTGAGTTAGTAAGTGATATAAACTACTTAAACAGCTATAAGTACCACAAGCCATTACCATGTATCCTAGTTGACTACAAGTAGAATAAGCAATAACTTTTTTTATATCCGATTGGACTAATCCTACTGTAGCTGCAAAGAAAGCAGTTAAGGAGCCAATTAAGCCCACGATAATTGTTGCAGTTGGAGAGTAATCAAAAAGAGGAGCTGATCTTATAATTAAAAATACTCCTGCTGTTACCATTGTTGCTGCGTGAATTAGGGCCGAAACAGGTGTGGGGCCCTCCATAGCATCAGGCAACCAAGTATGTAACCCTAATTGGGCAGATTTTCCTACAGCCCCTATAGTTAGTAATATACAAATCCAAGTACAAGCTGAAGATGGTGATAAAGCGGGGAACAAACTACAGTAATCTAATACCCCAAATTCTTTCCATATTAATATAATAGCTAGCATTAATCCTATGTCTCCTATTCTATTTATTAACATTGCTTTAATTGCCGCTTTGTTAGCTTGTATACGAGTAAACCAAAAGTTAATTAATAAGTAAGAACATAAACCAACACCTTCCCAACCAATAAATAATTGCACATAATTATTACTAGTAACTAAAACTAACATAAAAAAGGTAAATAGAGACAGATAGCTCATAAATCTAGGTAAATGGGGGTCTTCCCTCATATAACTTGTAGAATAAACATGAACTAGCCCGCTAATTGTGGTTACTACTATTAACATTACAGCTGTTACCATATCAAATTGTAAACCAAAGTTAGTTATTAGTAAATCGGACTCTATCCATCTACCTAACTCTATATATACTGTAGACCCATTAATAAGGATTTCATAACATAAGACAAAAGAGAGGAAGCTACTGGCGAGAACCAACACAGAACTTAACAAGCCAGCCCCCTTTCTGCCTAGATAACGACCCCCTAATCCGCTTCCGACTGCACTTAGTAACGGTATTAATATAACTAGAAGATACATGGGAATAAATCTAAAATAATCAAATGTGTTAACTGAAAGAATAAACTAGGACACACTATAATTGTTAATACTAAATATAAGCTTGCCCCTATTAATATTGCTTTGCCTAAACCCGTTTTCTCCGATGCTACGTTACCACGTGGAGAATTTAGTATATTTGTTATTACTAAAGGCGTCGACCAAGGTTGATAAAACATAATTTTAACTAATCTAAGGTAATAAACTCCAGCTATCACAGAACAGACTAAAGCTATTAAAGCGCTAAGATAATAGCCTTGACCAACAGCTGCTAAGATAATATACCATTTAGTTAAAAACCCAATTAAAGGGGGAATTCCTGCAGTAGATAATAAACCTGTAGCTAATGCTAATGCTAATATTGGGTTTAATCTTGAAACACCACTAAATTCAATAAGCATGTCTCTTTTAGGAGATATAATTAGTACTACAGACCAAAGTAATACTTGAGTTATTATATAGGCACCTATATACATTAAACTCGCCTGAAGACTTTCTATAGACCCAATAGCTATTCCAAGCAATACAAACCCCATATGGCTTATCCCACTATAAGCTAATAGTCTTTTTATTCGAGTTTGATTTAAAGCTCCTATAGCCCCGACAATCAAAGAGATTAATCCGGCTATTAATAGCCCCATTTCATTTAAGCCTATTTGTACTATAATAGCTAGTACGCCCAATTTAGGCACGATAGATAATAGCGCAGCTACCCAAGTTGGAGCCCCTTCGTAGACATCGGGGGCCCACATATGAAACGGGGCTGCAGATACTTTAAATAACAATGAAATAGTAATAAGGCACTTACCAGCTAATGTTCCATAAGATACTATACTCATACGAATAAATTGAAGTTCAAGTTCTCCTGTAGAGCCGTAAATTAAAGCGCAACCAAACAGGAATAGCCCCGAAGATAATGCCCCTAACACGAAGTATTTCAGCCCAGCTTCTGCCGATAACAATGAGTTTTTATTATAAGCTACTAAGATAAACATACATAATGTTTGCATTTCTAATGCTAAATATATAGAAATTAAATTTGTTGACCCAATAAGTAATAAATTACCTAAGATCACTAATAAAATCAATAAAGAGCTTGATCGATGCGATGTTCGATGGTCCAGCATACATAATATAGCTAGCCCACTTAGCATCACCAACATCTTAATAGCCTGTGTCCAACATAGTAGATGAGGCTCAGCTAATAGCCCAGCAGCCCCCACAGCACCCGCAAGTAGCATAGCTAATCTTAAAGTCGGGGCCTTTAATCCATACGTCAACACTATTAGTATGATGAGCCCTAGTGTTAATTCCATAGTATACCAGGGGCTATGCACCCACATGGTATATGAGAAGGTGCACTTTCGTGACACCTTATTAATCCCTAAACCCTTTGTTTTCCTTCTTTGCAGCAGCCAGAAGTTGATTACGTCGATGGGGCCTATATAGTCGAGCATCGCTGAGACCATTCCTTGCGTACTAGGACTCAGAAAAGTTGGGATTGAACATTGTAGATAGAAACCGAGCTGTGTCACCACGCTCTGAACTCAAATCATGTACGGTTTTCATGGTCGAACAGACCAACCTAAGGTACCTTCTACAGCACCAGGGCACCGCAATTCAACATCGAGGTCGCAAACACTGTCCTCGATAAGAACTCTCCGACAATATTACGCTGTTATCCCTACGGTAGCTTTTATTCGCTTTCGATATTTATTTTGGACAATCATATCGGGTCATTATCGCCCACATAGGACGTCGTCCTTGTGCCAGCTAGGGGTGTCCCCCTCACTGTCAGGCTAATGTGATTAGCTTTGTATACCATAAGCTCGCCTTCGTTTCTTATTCAAAGGTAGTCGCCCCAACTAAACTGTCCTACCAACAAAAATTATTAACTCAAAATTAGGATACTTAGTATCGATCATTTTAAGTTAACGCTATCGGTATCCAGTAAAGCTCGATAGGGTCTTTTCGTCTTACAATGTTTATGTAGTATCTTCACTACAACTATAATTTCATCGGCTTTTCTCTTGAGACAGTAAGACCCTCGTGGTTCCATTCATACCCGCCAACAATTAATTGGCTATTTATTGTGCTACATTATCACGGTCAGAGTTACCGCGGCCATTCAGTTGGGTTTCGCTTTAGATGTTAATCCTCAGTTTCACTATACAACCATTGGGCAGAATTCACCCTCTATACTTCAGTAACCTTTAGCAGAGAGCTATGTTTTTGGTAAACAGTCGAGATCTTATTTTGCCGAGTTCCTTAAGAGAAATTATGCCTAGATCTAAGTCCCATAAATAACAGTTGAAGGTACTTCGTACCATAATATTTTTCCTGAACAGGTACAAGAATTATAATCCATCGGGCGTAATGCCCTTAGAAGCTGTATATATTTATTTGGGAGTGAATCTTGTACTACTCATGCCTGCATTATCACTTCTGTTTATCTCACGAGGTGTGCACATATCGTGCTTACAGAACGCTCTACTACCAAGCCAGTTGATACTTCCTTACGGTTACCATCTGGCTTCCAGAATTTCAGTTACAGATTTAGCCGCCTTAATTCTTAGAGTTTCCTAGCTCATTCAGTGAACTTTTACGTTTTCCTGTGCAGATGGCTGTTTCCAAGCCTACTTCCTGTTTGTCTAAGTTGAACCCTCTTTATACACTTAATCTGTATTAGTGACTTTAATTTCTGGTTAGGGCTTACCCCTCTTGACTAGAGGCCTTATCGCCATAGTCTTACTACACCAGTAATTCAAGCCCCCGGGTTTGGGGGCGAATCAACATGGGGCGCCTTACTAAGATAAGTTTCGTAGAGAACCAGCTATATCCAAGTTCGACTAGTATTTCACCGCTAACCACAGCTCATCCAAGATTTTTGCCACAATCACTGGTTCGGTCAGCATAGCTACCTGGCCATGGTTAGATCACTTGGTTTCGGGTAATTTGACTGACGAGTTTTTCTCTTGCTTTCACTACGCCTTCATTTACTACTTAAGCTTGCCAAATTTTATCTTGCAGGCCCATTATGCAAAAGGTAACTTTTAGAACCAATTCTAAGTCTTTCCCTCACGGTACTTTCTCTATAGGTGTCCATCGGGGTTTAGTCTAGATGTCCAATCATCTTAATTATCTGTTTGAGACAATTCCTCCGCTATCGCTCGCCGCTACGCACGGAATCTCAGTTGATGTATTCCTCATAGTCTAGTAAGATGTTTCAATTAACTATTCAATTCACCCTTTTCAGTTAGGATAAACAAGTTCAAAGTCTCTCCCTTGTTATTTCGTATTTCACGTCCTTACCGATAGACCCTAGACTTTACTCAGTTCCACTATCTAAAGACTCATTAAGATAAACCCAATATAATTTCTTATGTCCGGGGGTCCCCTTCCAACCTAAAATAGAGATCTTATTTCTATGAATATCTAAATGACAGCTTGAACAGACTGGCACCAAGTTAGACCTCCTATTACATAATTTCTTGGGTTGACTTTTAAGTTGATTCTTAGATTGAATGTGGTGGATAGCCTCCGCTGGAGCTCCGCATATTTCACACGAATCAATAAAAACTCGAACATTATATTTAGAAGGACGGAAAACTGTTAAAGAATTAGACTCACTTCGGGATGGTGGCCCCCAATTAATAAGTTTACGATATTTCAAAGCACTTGTATAAAATTTTTTATCATTAATTATGTGGCCCATAACTTCAATGCCATATTGAGAGGGCCCTGGTCCAGGTTTCAATTTACGTTCATAAATTAAGCCCAAATTTTCTTGTTGAATAACAGATAAATGATAGTACCGAGCTGGTGAGTCAATTAAAGAACAAACTTGATGTAGATGAGTAGAAAGAACGAAACTAGTTTGTGCAGCTGTTAATCTTTCAATTGTTGCAGCTAATATTGCTGTTCCTGAACTAACTTCTGTTCCATGACAAATTTCATCACCTAATATTAAACTGTTATAATTAGCTAGCTTTAATATAGTTGAAAGATCTCTCATTTCGACCTCAAAAGTACCTTGACCTCTATGAAGATCATCTCCCCCTAAAATACGAGTAATTAAATAATGATAAGGTCTTAACCTAAATGAATCTGCAGCTACATACATTCCTGCTTGAGCTAAGATTACGTTAACTCCAATTGCTCTAAGTAAAGTAGATTTACCTGCACCATTTACTGAGAATATTAACATTCCCTTATCTTCTAAACTAATATTATGAGCTACACATTCTTCTTGAGTGTTTAACTGTTCTACTAATGGGTGTCGTAGGTTAATTGCTTCTATTAAACCCTTGGTTTGTTGGGATTTAGCTAGTATTAAGCAAGGTTCAGTATAATTGAATTTAATAGCCGCAATAGCCCCGCTTAATGCAACATCTAATCTAGAAATCATATTTACTAAGGGTAAAAACAATTCAGAATAACTGAAATATAATCTTTTAAGTTCCCGGTTATAAGTCTGTTTGGCATAAGTATTAATTTGCTCTTCTAATAAATTTAATTTGATTGATACTTTATGAATGGTGGGACTAGTAATTATATGGTGGTTTCCTCTTTTACCCAATATCATAATTGAATTATCAAATATAGAGGTATTAGCCATATATTGTTCTAGTTTAATTAACTTTTTAGATAAAATAGAGAAGGCATAGCCCTCTTTATTAAAATATTCAGCTTTGATAGAAATTGTATCTTGAAACACAATATTTGAAGTCTGTTCTGCCCACTCTGTAAGTTGGGCCCTTAAAGTTTGTTGTTGTACAAAGAAGTTAGTTAAATTATCAGTTGGCTGTAATACGTCTTTAAAATCACCTAAAATATTATCTGCCTGGAAAACTCGGCCTATTTCCTCAATTAGCAATTCTAATTGGGGCCCGACTGAAGGAGGTAATTGAATATTAATTCATTTATTATTTATTAATTTACTTATTAGTTGATTAGCAAACAAATAAGAATGATAAATTTGACTTAACTTTTTAGGTGGTAAGGTAGTATCACTCGAGGCACATATTGCCCATTGACGATGTAAAGAAGATAAATCTTTAATGTGTTTTAACTCGGAATTGTCAAATATTTTCTTATCAAGTAATTGTTTAAATGTAGCAATCTCCTTATAACGAAGATTTAATTCAGAATGATCTGTAATAGGGTTAAGAAGTCGGAATTTGAGTAGTCTTTTACCCATTGCAGTAGAACAATAATCAACCAGACTAAGTAAACCACCCAATTTTCCCCTCTTAGGTAATAAGTCCAATTGATATTCTGCTCGATTACATAGTATTAAATTTAGGGGGCTAACAACAGAATTATAACATTCGGGAAGTTGAAGATTCTTAATAAGATTAGGATTTCGATCTTTAATAAATTGTAACACTCCTAAAAGGCTAATTATATTTACCTGATTAACATTTTCTGTTCAAGTACTTTGAAATATCTTACTAAGGGTATATTCTTGATAATTTTTGTTAAACCATTCTGCATTAATGCCCGTATAAATATGGAGCAAAAGCCACTCCTTATTATTATTTTCGTACCTATAAGATAAATAATACGGTAAGTTGGTTAGTGCTTCTCCCATAACCTCAATTTTAGCATTAGGTTCAGAGGGGAATAAATTCCAACCAATTAATAAATTATATATTTTATTTATTAAAATCTCTGAGCCGACCCCCGAGTTGGCCCAAATTACTATTTCTCTAATACGATAACTGATTAATAATCGGGCCACTTTATCCCTGTCCGTCCAAGAGACAGGAAACATTATACTATGCCCATTCATGGCTGAAAATAAAGTAATACCTAGTAAGTCGTCTTGAGAAAAATAAATTGATAACACATAAGATAACTCCGAACAGTCCTCTAAATTACAACTAGGAGAATAAACCTGAGATACTGCACGTTGTTTTGGCCCGGATTTACCAGTAACCAATTCATCGATAACTATAACAGTCCAACCTTTATCCAATAAGGTGCTTAGATGAGTAGTAAGGGAATAAATTGGAAACCCCATTTGAAGCAAAGATCTTTTACCGGGCAATATTATTCTCATATCAAGTAATGAGGCAACTTGTTCAATGGGGGGCGTTACCCCCAAAGGCCGACTTCGCATGGATGATTCAGCTAATAATTCGGCTTGAAAGTATGCTTGTTGCCTACTAAGAGTATTGGGCTCATGCCAAAGTTCATAGAACTTACCAATCTGTATAAGTTGGATTACTGATAACCCATACTTAGAATAATTCTCCTCCGCTAAGTTAAAATATTGCACAGGGATTTGGTTCATTTTTAATTAGGAGTTAACCTCTTAATAAATTTAAGGCTCGAACAGCAATTGTACCACGTAAACGGTAATAGTTAACCATAATGGCTAAACCGATAGCAGATTCGGCAGCTGCGACAGTTAGAATCACAATCGCAAAAATTTGACCAAAAAGCGTATAGAGCACACGAGACTCAAATAGAAGCAAAATAGTAGAAGCCAGTAAAACTAGCTCTACACACATTAGCATAATAATTAAATTGCTTCTATTAAGAATAATACCTAAGATTCCGATTAATAAGATGACAATTGATAATATTAAATAGGACATGCGCTATACCAATTAGAAGCTAGTTTTCCCACTCTAAGCCTCCTTCTATCCACTCATAAATTAACCCTAAAGTTAAGATAAATAAAAATAACATAACAACCCAATATCCAAATAAAGGTAAGCCCATATACGTGACAGCCCAAGGAAATAAAAAAGATATTTCAAGATCAAATATTAAAAACAAGATACCAATTAAGAAAAATCTAACAGAAAAGGGATTCCCCGGGTTATCAAAAGGATCAAATCCACATTCATAGACTGACACTTTTTCCATATCGGGTTGTTTATATCCTAATAGATAAGATGCCCCTAAAATTAGAATTGATAATGTCCCGCTAACGATAAGTAGTATTAGTAGTCCTTTGAACTCCATGTTCCTAAGCGGAGACGTGCGTTAGCACTTGGCCAGAAGGCACCTAAAGATGCTCTCTGCTGATTTGTAGGAAGAGATCTTGCCTACTGCGTAATGATTCACTATGGGAATTATATAAAAAAGGTGAATTTGGCTGCTGAGCTAATAATATAGCCCCTATCATAGCGACTAGTAGCACCAAACTAGCAATTAATACTAATTCATAATAAGTTGTATAAAGATGACTTCCAATTGCCCCAATGTTAGTTCTAGATCCTATAACAGGATTGTTGATATATTTAGGGCTATTGGTTAGTAAACTATAAAATAGGAATATAACAGATAATCCTACAGGTAAAAAATGCGAGTGATCTTGAGAATCTACCTTATTAGGCTGTTGAATTAACATAATTACGAACAGGAATAAAATAGCGATAGCCCCTACATAGACAATTATAAATATTAAGCCTATATAGTCTAATCCCAACGATATAAACATAACAGCAGCATTAACAAAGGCAATAACTAACCAGAATACTGAATAAACAGGATTCGGAGTAGATATGACCATAAGACTAGCTCCAACTATTCCTAAGGAGAATATCATAAATAGACTATTCATATTTCACTTCGGCCAACAATGACCTATACTTCCTCTTATACTACTTCATGCGAAGCAATTTGGTTTCAGCCCACCCTAACAAGGGGATCAATACTAAGAAATAGCAAAAGTAATATAAAGAAGCAAATTGACCAATCATAATATAAGGCTCCTCTACTGCATTAGCTCCTAACCAAGTTAATAAAATAAAATCAGCTACTAAAAACCAAAATGCTATTTTACCTAAGGGCCTAAATGTTAAAGCTCTTAATTTACTTGTATGAACAAAAGGCAATAAAAATAACACCAAGATACTAAATGCCATAGCCAAAACCCCCCCAAGCTTGTTGGGTATAGCGCGTAGTATGGCATATGCGAATAAGAAGTACCATTCTGGTTGTATATGAACAGGAGTTACCAAAGGATTAGCTTGAATGAAATTTTCAGGATCACCTAATACATTAGGCAGAAAATAACAAAATATAACTAAAATAATGCTAAGTACCATCATACCGAATAAGTCCTTATAAGTATAATAAACATGAAAGGTAACTTTGTCTATATTAGAGTCAATCCCTAAAGGATTATTTGACCCAGCTGTATGTAAACTAAGAACATGTAATACGCCTAATCCAACTATAAGAAAAGGAAAAAGATAATGTAAAGAGAAGAAACGATTAAGAGTCGCGTTAGATACACTAAATCCTCCCCAAATCCATTGAACAATATCTGTTCCTATATAGGGTATAGCAGAACAAAAGTTAGTAATAACTGTGGCTCCCCAAAAGGACATTTGTCCCCAAGGTAATACATACCCTAAAAAGGCTGTTAACATCATCACTGCGTAAATTATAACCCCTATATTCCAAACGTCCATTTTCATGTAGCTCCCATAATAGAGTCCTCTCCCCATGTGTATATATACACAGAGAAAGAATAATGAAGCTCCATTAGCATGAATATACTTTAACATAAAACCATAATTAACGTCTCTTAAAATATGGGAAATTGAGTCAAAAGCTAAGCTAACGTCAGGGCAATAATGCATAGCTAAGAATATTCCGGTAATCAATTGAATAACTAAGCAAAGTCCTAACAAAGAACCGAAATTCCAATAATAACTAATATTAGAAGGGGCTGGCAGATCAACCAGCACACCATTCACAATAGAAAGTAGTGGGTGTTGAGTTCTTATTCGTAACATTTTGTTTGGTGATTCCATATGCATGCGCTCAGGAAACTTGTGTATATTAACCCCAATATAGGGGTATCTTCCTAAATGCTAGCAAGGCACTGCATCTAAACCTATTAATAGGCCAGAAACTAAAACGATTAAACCAAGACTGAAAGGTAAGTAAGACTTCCATAATAGATACATAAGTTGGTCATATCTCATTCTAGGGAAAGAAGCTCGCACCCACACAAATGCGAATACTACTGCGGTAGTTTTAAGGGCTAAGCAACCCATTCCTAGAATTCCTGTGAAAGGTGTCCAACCACCTAAAAACAATAAACTTATCAAACAGCTCATTAGAATAATATGGCCGTATTCAGCTAAAAAGAATAGGGCAAATGACATACTAGAATATTCTACATTATATCCAGATACTAATTCTGATTCTCCCTCGGTAAGATCAAAAGGAGCCCGATTAGTTTCAGCTAATGCCGAAGCAAAAAACATTAAAGCAGCTGGAAATAAAGGTATTATATACCAAATTTCGGCTTGAGCTAAAACAATCTGAGTGATATTAAGAGAACCTGCACATAATATTACTGATATTAAAATAAGCCCTATACACACTTCATAGCTAATCATTTGAGCTGCTGCTCTAATAGCCCCTAAAAATGCATATTTAGAATTACTTCCCCAACCAGACATTAAAATAGCATACACCCCTATAGAACTAACAGCAAAGATGTATAAGATACCAACATTAATATCAGCTAGTACAATACCGGGGCTAAAAGGAATAACCCCCCAAGCCAAAAAAGCTAAAGTAAGCGATAAAATCGGGGCTACAATATAAACCGACAAATTAGCATGATTGGGAATAGCCATCTCTTTAGTAAATAGCTTTAATCCGTCAGCTAAAGGCTGTAATAGTCCATAAACACCAACTACATTAGGTCCTTTTCGTGCTTGCATATACCCCAATACCTTTCTTTCTGCTAAAGTTAAATAAGCTATAGCTACTAATAGAGGTATTATTATTGCAAGCGTTTTAAAGATAATTGAAATAATAGTACTCATCATCCTAATTACGGAGGGCGGCCAAGTACGTATTGAACGCGCACTTGGCCCAAGAACAAGTTCCCTTACTCTTACTATGTTACGACTTACCCATTCTCGAAAAGGAGGGATAACCCCGCAGCGGGGCGTCTCGTATCCTTAACTTGAAGGGGACGACGGGCGATTTGTGCTAACACTGGGTTAGAATTCACCGGAACGCTCTACTTCCCGATTACTATCAAATCCTACTTAAGATTCCCGTTTCAGAGAATCTCCGCCTCCTAATTTACTGTGTATATTGTATAGGAGAATGTAGCGCATAATATCCCTTTCCATAAAGACCATGACACCTGACTTAATCCATAATAGGGTTAAGGATAACATTTATTGTTATCCTGACGACGGCCATGCAATGCCTGAGCGGCTACTACCTACAAAAGATAGTCCGCTTTCAAGGAAAGGTAAGGTGACACGCGGATCATCGTATTAAATTACACGCTCCTCTGATTCAAACAGTGAACAGCCAAGCCTTTTGAGTTTCAATCTTGCGATCATAGTATTCAGGCATACAATAAGGTTATTTGCTAATAAAGCTATTGTATAAGTTTAGGGCGAGGACTACCAGGGTATCTAATCCTGTTTGCTATCCAAGCTTTCGTATTTCATGAAGATGTACCATGAACGGAGTAAGGAGTCTCCACCTTCGGACTTCCACTCTTGCTTCAAACATTTTACCGCTACCAAGAGGTTTGCCTTACTTTATTCTCATGCTTCACTACATACTTTAACGCCTAATGCGAAATAAAAACTGGGCCTCTAAGTTTAACCGCGTCTGCTGGCACTTAGTTAGACAGACCTCAGTGTGAAACCCTGTGTCAAGCATTTACCCATTGCACAAGATTCTCTACTGCTGCCAAAATGTCTTCCCCTTGTTTCAGTGAAAGTGTGGCTATACTACGCATCTTCGACCAGGTGGGCCACTATCCCACCTATTCTAATACGTTAACCGAGATAATCTCCGTTTTATCCTCACCAGTAGGGCCCTTATTCAGGGCCTTGCATGTATTAGAAGAACACATTGCCTTATAGACTCCCCAAGGTCAAAGGAGTAGTGTGGAAATAATATTTAAATCATCCCCATGACTCAATTTACGCTGATAGACAAACGGTAATTCATTATAAGTATGAAAAGCAGGCGGAGAAGATAAAGACCACTCTAACGAGTTAGGTGAAGTTGACCAGCCCTTAAATGGTCTTTCGGCTGCTAATGCCTCATAAGACAAGTATATGAACCATATAATTCCTACTAGGGCCATTATAGCTCCGCAAGAACTAACTAAGTTCCAATCTTGATAAGCATCAGGGAAATCCGAGTATCTTCTAGGTAATCCGGCTAAGCCCAAGAAATGTTGGGGGAAGAAAGTTAAATTAACTCCGATAAACATAATCCAGAAATGGATCTTACCGTATAATTCGTTATAACTATAACCTGTAATTTTACCGAACCAATAGTAGTATCCCCCAAATATAGCAAATATGGCCCCCATAGACAACACGTAATGGAAGTGAGCTACTACATAATAAGTATCGTGTAATGCTATATCTAATGAACTATTAGCTAATATAACTCCAGTTAAACCACCAATGGTAAATAGGAAGACAAACCCAATAGCCCACAACATAGGTGTATCAAGCCGTAGGCTTCCCCCATATATAGTAGCTAGCCAGCTAAATATCTTAATTCCAGTAGGAACAGCAATAATCATAGTGGCAGCAGTAAAGTAGGCACGAGTATCGACATCCATACCAACAGTGAACATATGGTGAGCCCAAACAATAAATCCTAATATTCCAATAGAAATCATAGCATAGACCATACCTAAATAACCAAAAATATGTTGTTTAGCAGAAAATGTGGGTATAATTTGAGATACCATACCAAATCCTGGTAGAACTAATATATAGACTTCAGGATGGCCAAAAAACCAGAATAAATGCTGGAATAAAATGGGATCTCCTCCTCCCGCAGGGTCAAAGAATGTTGTATTAAAATTTCTATCTGTCAATAACATTGTAATTGCACCAGCTAATACTGGTAAAGATAGTAATAACAATATTGTTGTAATTAATACAGACCATACGAATAGAGGTAATCTATGCATACTCATACCAGGAACCCTCATGTTAATTATAGTAGTTATAAAGTTAATAGAACTTAAAATAGAAGATACACCAGCTAGATGTAGACTAAATATAGCCATATCCACTGCTCCCCCTGAATGGGCTTGTATGCTTGCTAATGGGGGATAAACGGTCCAACCTGTACCTGCCCCTTGTTCCACAAACATAGAACCAACTAATAGTATTAGAGAAGGGGGTAATAACCAGAAACTAATATTGTTTAATCTAGGAAAGGCCATATCAGGTGCACCAATCATAATTGGTACAAACCAATTTCCGAATCCTCCAATCATTACTGGCATTACCAGGAAGAAAATCATTAATAAAGCATGTGCTGTTACAATTACATTATATAGATGATCATCTCCTAACATACTACCTGGAGCTGACAGTTCTAGCCGTATTAACATACTCAAAGCTGTTCCCGCCATCCCAGAAAAAGCACCAAATATTAAATATAAAGTACCTATATCCTTATGATTAGTAGAAAATAGCCAACGTGTAAGATATTTGTTCAT